TACAATGATGGGACTGAGCAAAACTGCTTACCAAAAGTGTATGATCCTTTTTTGAGCGGACCCCACCGTGGAACAATTAGAAATTTCGATTTGGACTCAAGCATCAACAATCCTTTAAACAACCCGATAGAAGATTCCCTAACAAGCATGTGGAATAAGCTTAAGCTTCAAGATATCCTTCCTAATGATTTCCGAGAATTTGAAGATCAAGAAGACAAAAGGAAAGAAGATCAAGAAAACAAAAAAAGTGAAGATCAACAACAAAAAGAATATCAATATCAAAGTGCATTAAGTGCATTTGAAGACGAAGATAAAGAATATCAAAGTGCATTTGAAGATGAAGATCGAGAAATTCGAAGTGAATTTGCAGGGGAACCAAGGCCTAATACGGCTTTGAATTTAAACGAAAATGATGAAATCGAAAATGATGAAATTGAAAACCTTGAAATTGCAATCGAAAACTTTGAAATCGAAAAAAAGGTTCCTCGATGGTCATACAAATTGAACGTGGATTGGGGGGATTTGGAAAACGAGCCAAAAGACAATGAAGAAGAGGAAAATCAGGCTTATGATATTTGTTCACCAGAAGTAAGACGCGTAGTCATTTATACTGAGAAAGAGACTGAGAACGAGACTGAGAACGAGACTGAGAAAGAGACGGAGACTGGTGCGAATGCTAGGACTATCGAAAAAAATACTAAGACTACTACTGACGAAGATAAGACAGATAAAACTGCCGAGAATGCTCGGACTATCGAAAATCCTAAGACTACTACTGACGAAGATAAGACAGATAAGACTGCCGAGAATATTAAGACTCCTACTGAAGAAGATAAGACAGATAAGACTGCCAAGAATGCTCGGACTATTGAAAATCCTAAGAATACTATTAAGGATAAGGAAGATAAGAAGGAGGAGGAGGAACCGGAAGAAATTGCTTTGCTTTCCTATCCAGAAGAACCAGATTTTGATCGCGATTTAATTAAAGGATCCATGCGAGCTCAACGACGCAAAATTTCTATTTTTCCACTGTTTCACCCATATGTGCGTTCCCCGCTTTTTTTGGGCCAAGAAGACAGAAAATTGTTTTTTTTTTTTTCTTTTGATATCCTCGAAATGCAGAGTTTGCTTTTCAGAATCAGAAATTTGGTGGGTAAATGCGTGGAATTCAAAACTTTTCATTCGCATTCTAAAGATACAGAAGAAAAAAAGAAAAAAAGGCTGGAGCAAGCAGAGCAAAAAGATCCGAGGGAAGAGGTGGAGGAGAAGAAGGTGGCAGACTTTTTCGAACTTTATGAGGCTCAACGACTAAGGGGTGTGCTTTTAGTAACCCTATCATTTCTTAGAAAATATATAATACTGCCCTCGTTGATAATAGCCAAAAATATTGGCCGTATGCTATTATTTCAATGTCCCGAGTGGCGCGAGGATTGGAAAGCGTGGAGTAAAGAAATGCATGTTAAATGTACTTATGAAGGGATTCCATTATCAGAAAATGAATTCCCCCAAAATTGGTTAGACGATGGTATTCAGATAAAGATCCTATTTCCTTTCGATCTAAAACCTTGGCACAAACCTCAAGTAGAATCTAATCATAAAGATCCAATGAAAAAGAAAGGAAAAAGGGTGAAAAAGAAAGGAAAAGGTAAAAAAGGGAATTTTTGTTTTTTAACACCTTTCGGAATGGAAGCCGAAGGACCCTTTGGCCCTTACCGAGAAAAACCCTCCTTTTTAAAACCTATTTGGAAAGAAATTGATACAAACCTCAAAAAAGTGAAAAAGGAAGGTTTTCTAGCTCTAAGAATTTTAAAGCAAAGAACAAAAAGGTTTAGAAAGGTTTTAAAAAAACAAATACGTTGGATTTTCAAAATAATTGGATTTATCAAAAGAAAAATCCAAGAACTTAGAAAAGTAAAGACAATTCCAGTATCTGAGTGGGGGGAATTAAGTATAAATAGAAAAAATGATAATGATATAGTAAGTAATAATCCTATTACTGAATCGCTCGATCAAGTTAGATCCATGGATTGGATAAATGATTCCCTAACATCAAAAAAAATACCTGATATGGCTGATAGTACAAATGCAATCAAAGATCAAATTAAAACAATCACAACAGAAACTATAAAAATAATTAGAATTCCAGATATCGAAATGAATTCTAAGAAACCAAGTTATGATGATAAGAAATTAGAGCCGCAGAAAGGGATTTTGCAAATATTCAAAAGAAGGAATACCCGATTAATACGCAAATGGCACTATTTCGTAAAATTGTTTATTGAAAGGATATACATAGAGATCCCTTTATATATCATTAATAGTATGAGAATCAATGTCAAAGTTTTTCTTGAATCAAATAAGAACACTTTTGTTAAATACAGTCCTAATGATGAACCAAATCAAAAAAAAATGCGTTTTATTTCGACTATAAAAGAATCACTTTCTATTTCTAATAGTAGTAATAATAATGAATATTCTTTTTGCGATCTCGCCTCTTTGTCACAGGCATACGTATTTTACAAATTATCACAAACTCAAATTATTAACAAGTATCACTGGAAATCTGTACTTCAATATCAGGGAACACTTCTTTTTCTTAAGGATCAAATAAAAGATTCCTTTAGAAGACAAGGAATATCTCATTCGAAATCAGGGCATAAGAAAATCCACAATATGAGAATAAATGAATGGAAAAATTGGTTAAGGGGACGTTATCACTATCAGTACAATTTATCAAAACCTCAATGGTCTCGACTAGTAGCGCAAACGCAAAAATGGCGAAATAGAATCCAGAAGAGTTCTATGGTTCAAACTAAAAACTCTCAAAATCTGGATTTTTATAAACAGAAAAAAGACCAATTAATTCATTATGAGAACGAAAAAAACAAGAATTATGCGAAGGCTCCTGTACTAAATAAAAAATTGAAAAATTACAAATATGATCGTTTATCACATAAATATATTCATTATGAAGATAAGAAGGGTTCATATATTTCTAGATCACCATTACAAGTAAATGAGGGCAACGAGCTTCTCTTTAATTATAAAAACAAGAAATATTCTCTTGAATTATATGATCTGTCGGAGGATGTAGTTGGTACTGGTTCTCTAAAAAAAAGAGAAGACTACAATAGGCATAGAAATCGGGAGAGAAAATATTTTGATTGGAGAATTTTTGATTTTTCTCTTAAAACAAAAATGGAGGATATAGAGTTCTGGCTCGATCTGGATATTGAGGTCAACATTCTTAAAAATATTAAAAAACGTAATATTTATCCAAAAATTGATAAAGAAGATAAGAAAAAGACTTTTCCTCTCGCGATTGATAAACAACTTAACGCGGCCAATCGAACAAAAAACATTTTTGACTGGATGGGAATGAATGAAGAAAGAATAAAAATGGATCCGATATCTAAGACATCCACTCTGAAACTCTCGTTTTTACCCCCAGAATTTGTGTCACTTTATGATACATATAAGATTCAACCATGGAGCATACCAATCAATTCGCTTCTTTTCAATTTTGATGGAGATGAGAACGCTATTGAAAAAAAGGATTCTGAATTAGAAACTAAAAAGAAAGAAGAAAATAAAAAGTCAGTCCAGGGAAATATTGGCTCAGATGGCTCAAACCAACAAAAAGATTTGAAAGAAGATTCTAACAAAAATGACAAGCAACCTAAGAAGAAGAAAACATCAGAATTAGATCTTTTACTAAAAAAAAATTCTGTTTTTCAAGCAAAATTAGACGAACCTTCACCTTTGTATTCGAATAATGTACTATATGATAATATAAAAGTAATTTCTCTACTGGTTAGACTACAAAATCCAACGGAAATTACTCTAATTTCGATCAAAAGAGAGGACCTGAGGGTAGAGCTAATCCCATTGACAAATACTCAACCTATTGCCGAGTTAGTAAAAAAGGGATATTTGTTTATTGAACCGGCTAAGTTATCAATAAAATGGGATGGGCAATCTATTATGTATCAAACAATAACGGTTTTACATGTACTTAAAAATAAGCAAAAAATGAAAAGTTATCAAAAAAGCCAAGAAAAAAGAAATGTTGATGTTGATAAGAAGGGTTTTTATAAACCCATTCCTCGACACAAAAAGTTGCTCGGGAATAGAGAAAAAAATCATAATGATTTACTTGTTATTGAAAATATTTTATCTCCTAGACGTCGTAGAGAGTTAAGAATTCGACTTTGTTTAAATTCAGGAGATGGTAATGTTGTGGATAGAGATCTAGCATTTTGTAAGGGTAACAAAGCAAGTACAAGTAACTGTCTTCAAGTTTTGGATAAAGGTAAAAGTTTTGATATAAATGCAAAGAAATTTATGAAATTTAAATTATTTCTTTGGCCCAATTATCGATTAGAAGATTTAGCTTGTATGAATCGCTATTGGTTTGATACCAATAATGGTAGTCGTTTCAGTATGTCAAGAATCCGTATGTATCCACAATTGAGAATTACTTGATGGTCCATTTTTTATGAATCACATGCCATATCTTATATGGTATATGAAGGCAAGGAGATAGACAAAAGTGTTATGTTATATTAGATTCTGGTACATAAATAATACGGATTTAACGACATTATCCTATCCGAAATGAATTAAGAATCGGCAGGCTCTTCTTAATTCATTTCGGATAGGATAATGAATCGGCAGGCTCTTCTTAATCTTAAGTCCAACTGCTTCTCTTTTTTGAGTGCAAAGTCGATCAGCCATACCCGTTTTTGTATTCATATCCGAAAAAAGGAAAAGTGGATTGAGTAATCGAATTTGATAAAAAAAAGCAAGTATCTAAAAAAATTCAAATGAACTTTTGGTGTATAACAAACGCAAATGTATTATTATTAGTGATCGGTAAAACCCAGATTTGTCAATTTGTAAAAAAAAAAAAGCGGGAGTGAGAAGAATTCTTTTTATGGTAAAAAATTCATTTATCTCAGTTATTTCTATTTTGCAAGAAGAAAAAAAGGGGTCTGTTGAATTTCAAATATTCAGTTTCACCAATAAGATAAGGAGACTTACTTCACATTTAGAATTGCACAGAAAAGATTATTTATCTCAGAGAGGTTTACGTCAAATTCTAGGAAAACGTCAACGGCTACTATCTTATTTGTCAAAGAAAAATAGAGTACGTTATAAAGAATTAATTAGTAAATTCGATATTCGGGAGATAAAAACCCACCCCAATTAATTTTGAAATTCGTTTGCAGCAATTCACGGAATAAGGAATCGGAGAAAAAATATATGACTGTACCAACTACAAGAAAAGATCTCATGATAGTCAATATGGGTCCTCAACACCCATCAATGCATGGTGTTCTTCGACTCATCGTTACTCTAGATGGTGAGGCTGTTATTGACTGTGAACCTGTATTGGGTTATTTACACAGAGGAATGGAAAAAATTGCAGAAAATCGAACAATTATACAATATCTGCCTTATGTAACACGTTGGGATTATTTAGCTACTATGTTTACAGAAGCAATAACAGTAAATGCACCAGAACAATTAGGAAATATTCAAGTACCTAAAAGAGCCAGCTATATTAGAGTCATTATGCTGGAACTGAGTCGCATAGCTTCTCATTTGTTATGGCTTGGCCCTTTTATGGCGGATATCGGTGCGCAGACTCCTTTTTTCTATATTTTCAGAGAGAGAGAACTTATATATGATCTATTCGAAGCTGCCACGGGTATGCGAATGATGCATAATTATTTCCGTATTGGAGGAGTAGCTGCTGATCTACCTCATGGATGGATAGATAAATGTTTGGATTTCTGTGATTATTTTGTAACAGGGGTTACTGAATATCAAAAACTTATTGCACGGAATCCTATTTTTTTGGAAAGAGTTGAAGGGGTGGGCTTTATTAGCGGAGAGGAAGCAATAAATTGGGGCTTATCCGGACCCATGCTACGAGCTTCCGGAATGCCATGGGATCTTCGTAAAGTTGATCATTATGAGTCTTATGACGAATTTGATTGGGAAGTGCAATGGCAAAAAGAAGGCGATTCTTTAGCGCGTTATTTAGTCCGAATCAGTGAAATGAAAGAATCTATCAAAATTATTCAACAAGCTCTGGAACAAATCCCGGGGGGTCCTTATGAAAATTTAGAAGTACGCCGCTTTGATAGTGCAAGGGATTTCGAATTGAATGATTTTGATTATCGATTTATTAGTAAAAAACCTTCGCCCACTTTTGAATTGTCAAAACAAGAACTTTATGTGAGAGTAGAAGCCCCTAAAGGGGAGTTGGGAATTTTTCTAATAGGGGATCAGAGTGTTTTTCCCTGGAGATGGAAAATTCGTCCACCAGGTTTTATCAATTTGCAAATTCTTCCTCAGCTAGTTAAAAGAATGAAATTGGCTGATATTATGACAATACTAGGTAGTATAGATATCATTATGGGAGAAGTTGACCGTTGAAATGATAATGGATACGACAAAAGTACAACAAGCTATCAATTCCTTTTCCAGATCGGAATCATTAAAAGAGTTTTACGGACTCATATGCTTGCTTGTTCCTATTTTTACTCCTTTATCGGGAATCGTCATAGGGGTGCTAGTAATTGTGTGGTTAGAACGACAAATATCTGCAGGAATACAACAACGTATTGGACCCGAGTATGCCGGTCCTTTTGGAATTCTTCAAGCTTTAGCAGATGGGACCAAACTCATTTTCAAAGAGGATCTTCTCCCATCTAGAGGGGATATTCTTTTATTCAGTCTTGGGCCGTCTATCGCGGTCATATCAATCTTATTAAGTTATTCCGTAATTCCTTTTGGCTATCGCCTTGTTCTAGCCGATCTGAGTATAGGTGTTTTTTTATGGATTGCAATTTCAAGTATTGCTCCTATTGGACTTCTAATGTCAGGGTATGGATCAAATAATAAATATTCCTTTTTAGGTGGTCTACGAGCCGCTGCTCAATCAATTAGTTATGAAATACCATTAACTCCATGTGTATTATCAATCTCTCTACGTGCGATTCGTTAGGATATTCATCAGTCGGGGCGATGAACTAAATTAAATACAGATAGTTATATGAGTGAAACAAAACAGCTTAAAAATTGGCAGTAAAAAATTGAGTCTCATTCCCTAGGTACAAGAGTTAAGTGAAAGTAAAGATAAGCAGTAGAAACTAGAAACTGTTTCCCAAAGATTGGTGGATTAGTCATCATGGTTTTGAAGCGGATACAAAAGATCAACCTATAGGGAGTTTTTACTTTTTACTATATCTTTGTATTACTATACTATGGGGGGGGGTTGGGCAAAAATTAGTGGACGGTTAGGAATACTAAGGTACACAAAAGATTAGTAATATAGAGTATCCCGAGGGACGGATATTTCCGTATAAAAGGAATCCTAATAGGGGCTTTAAGTTAGTAGAAACGATCAAGTAGTACTTCCCCATGATCCCGATCCAGAGTATGCTCCTATCCACTGATTCAAGAAATTCCTATCAGGAACGAAGTAATCCTTTATTTTCTTTTAGATTCTTTTTTTTTTTTTTTTATGAGAAAGAAGAAGAGGAACGAAAGAAAAAAAAAACGGAACTCTTATTCTTTATTTCTTTATCCATATTAATAATTAATACACATATAACTCTTATCACAATTCATGAACTAATAACTAATAGAGTGTCTTTTTTTTTTTTCGTAATGGAAAGGGGTATGAATACAAATAGTCATAAGTAGTTTATTTAAGGATGAAGTTTTTACTAAATAAAGTTGAAATTCTATTCTAAAGGATAAGATCAATTCATAAGCACTTTTTTATAGCAGACAGGATTGCATTGGTCTAATTTTGGACTTTACGATGTATCGTTACTCGACCTACTCTACAAACAACAAACATAGTGAGATACCATCAAAGAGGTCCTTATATTTATTTGTGGCCATCGAGGAGCCGTATGAAGTTGAAGTTTCATGTACGTTTTTGCAATAGCGACGGGAAGAGTGATGTTACCATCGACTAGAATTATCTAACAGTTCAAGTACAGTTGATATAGTTGAGGCGCAATCAAAATATGGTTTTTGGGGGTGGAATCTGTGGCGTCAACCTATAGGGTTTATGGTTTTTCTAATTTCTTCCTTAGCGGAATGTGAGAGATTACCTTTTGATTTACCGGAAGCAGAGGAAGAACTAGTTGCGGGTTATCAAACCGAATATTCGGGTATTCCATTTGCTTTATTTTACCTTGCTTCCTATCTAAACCTACTAGTTTCTTCATTATTTGTAACAGTTCTTTACTTGGGTGGTTGGAATTTTTCTATTCCGTACATACTCATTCCTGAGCTTTTCGGAAATAATGAAGTGTGTAGAGTCTTTGGAACGACAATAGGTATTTTTATTACATTAGCTAAAGCTTTTTTGTTCCTGTTCATTCCTATCACAACAAGATGGACTTTACCTAGGCTGAGAATGGACCAACTATTGAATCTTGGGTGGAAATTTCTTTTACCTATTTCTTTGGGGAATTTTTTATTAACAACTTCGTTCCAACTCCTTTCATTATAATGGAAAGGCATAGCATGGGATTTTTAGGATATGATAGTATAGCTTCATAACTTCTCTCAACCAATAGAAAGAAACATGAAATTTATTCAGAGATATTCACGATATGCTCCCTATGGTAACTGGGTTCATGAATTATGGTCAACAAACAGTACGAGCTACAAGGTATATTGGCCAAAGTTTTTTGATTACCCTATCTCATGCGAATCGTTTGCCGGTAACTATTCACTATCCTTATCAAAAATTCATCACATCGGAGCGTTTTCGTGGTCGAATACATTTTGAATTTGATAAATGTATTGCTTGTGAAGTATGTGTTCGTGTATGCCCTATAGATCTACCTGTTGTTGATTGGAAATTGGAAACGAATATTCGAAAGAAACGATTGCTTAATTACAGTATTGATTTTGGAATATGTATATTTTGTGGTAACTGCGTCGAGTATTGTCCAACAAACTGTTTATCAATGACTGAAGAATATGAGCTTTCTACTTATGATCGTCACGAATTAAATTATAATCAAATTGCTTTGGGTCGATTACCAATGTCAATAATTGGAGATTACACAATTCAAACAATTATGAATTCGATTCCAATAACAAAAAGCGTGGGTAATTCTGTTCATTCAATAACAATTACTTAATTAGATTAGTCAAATTTGGTTTTGATTGAACTTGAGGAAGCGAAGTTTGCTTAATCAATACCTAAACCTAAGAATTCTAAGATTGTTAAGAATCGGGGCTTGCTTTGTGTTAAAAATTCAAAAATATATGAGGCTTTCGAAATCTATAAATGAAATTGCATTTTTTTTCGTATAGAAAAAGCAGATGCAAGTAAAATGACTAAGTGTATCTACATCAACTAACACCCTATAAAAGGATTTCATTCAATTAGAAACTAGAAACGTATTAAAAAATAGGATAATGTCTTTTTTCTCGGTCGGGTCAATAAGGTCATGAAGGATTTCGGCTGAATTTCTCTCTTAATTTTACATATTTACATAAAATAAAAAATGGATTTACCTGCGCCAATACATGATTTTCTCTTAGTATTTTTAGGGTTGGGTCTTATAGTCGGTGGTCTAGGAGTAGTATTACTTACCAATCCTATTTATTCTGCCTTTTCGTTGGGATTGGTGCTTGTTTGTATATCCTTATTCCATATTCTTTCGAATTCCTATTTTCTAGCTGCGGCACAGCTACTTATTTACGTGGGAGCCATAAATGTCCTAATCGTTTTTGCTGTGATGTTCATGAATCGTTCAGAATATTCCAATGATGCCCACCTTTGGACTGCGGGGGATGGGATCACTTCACTAGTTTGTACAAGTCTTTTTTTTTCACTAATTACTACTATTTCAGATACATCATGGTACGGAATTATTTGGACCACAAGATCAAACCAAATTCTAGAACAGGATTTGATAAATAATGGTCAACAAATTGGGATTCATTTATCAACGGATTTTTTTCTTCCATTTGAACTTATTTCTATAATTATTTTAGTTGCCTTGATAGGCGCAATTGCTATAACTCGTCAGTAATAAATACTCATAAAAAAAAACTAAGGATTTCCTTTCTTTTCCTTTTTATTTTAATGCTTCTTTTAGCTTGTTCATGTATAAAATGGAAATGTTTTAGTTAGGTCTATTACCAATATTTTCATTACATACTTGGTATACTCTATCAGTTACATTATTGTTCATATTGAAATGAATCAAGATTGAATTGGTGCGGGGTAGTTCAATGATGCTCGAGCATATACTTGTTTTGAGCGCCTATTTATTATCTATGGGTATCTATGGATTGATTACAAGTCGAAATATGATTAGAGCGCTTATGTGTCTTGAGCTTATACTGAATGCAGTGAATTTGAATTTCATAACATTTTCTGATTTTTTTGATAGTCGTCAATTAAAAGGAGACATTTTCTCGATTTTTGTTATAGCTATTGCAGCCGCTGAAGCGGCTATTGGATTAGCTATTGTTTCGTCAATTCATCGTAATAGAAAATCAACTCGTATCAATCAATCAAATTTGTTAAATAAATAGCAGTAATCGTAGGCATATAGATAAAGAAAAGAATAGACGCTATTTTTGAAAATCTAAGAAGGCGAAGTATCTTGGTCCTCTCTCATGAGCAGATACAGAAGTAGATTGATTACAAACTCATTTTAGTAAATGGAAATCGTTGATTCATCTGGTGTTTAAATGTATTTCATTTACTAATACTAAGTTATTTTACTAGAACTAGATCGAAAATTTATGATGTTCAAAAAATGGATAGATCCAATGTCACATTCAGTAAAGATTTATGATACATGCATAGGGTGTACCCAATGTGTACGAGCTTGCCCCACAGATGTATTAGAAATGATACCTTGGGACGGATGCAAAGCTAAACAAATTGCTTCTGCTCCAAGAACAGAAGACTGCGTGGGTTGTAAAAGGTGTGAATCCGCCTGTCCAACGGATTTCCTGAGTGTACGGGTTTATTTATGGCATGAGACAACTCGCAGCATGGGTCTAGCTTATTGATACCTTGCAAAAAATTCTACTTGCACTCTTTTTATTTTTCTTTACCGACAAAAACCCATACTCGAAAAATACATAATTAGATATATATAATATCGAGTATGGGTTTTTCTGTCCAAAGTGTATCTTGTCTTTACCACGAATTCTTTTCCTTGGTTAACAATAATTGTTGTTTTGCCGATATTCGCGGGCTCTCTCATTTTCTTTTTCCCTCATAGAGGAAATAAGGTAATTAGGTGGTATACTATTTGTATTTGTCTATTAGAACTCCTTCTAACCACCTATGCATTCTGTTATCATTTTCAATTGGACGATCCATTAATCCAATTGGAAGAGGATTATAAATGGATAAATATTTTTGATTTTCACTGGAGACTCGGAATCGATGGACTTTCCATAGGACCCATTTTACTGACGGGATTTATTACTACTCTAGCTACTTTAGCGGCTTGGCCGGTTACTCGAGATTCACGATTGTTCCATTTCCTAATGTTAGCAATGTATAGCGGTCAAATAGGATCATTTTCCTCTCGAGATCTTTTACTTTTTTTCATTATGTGGGAGTTGGAATTAATTCCTGTCTACCTACTTCTTTCTATGTGGGGCGGGAAGAAACGTTTGTACTCAGCTACAAAGTTTATTTTGTATACTGCGGGGGGTTCTATTTTTCTCTTAATCGGAGTTCTGGGTATGAGTTTATATGCTTCTAATGAACCGACATTACAGTTTGAAACATTAGCTAATCAATCATATCCTGTAGTATTGGAAATACTATTATATCTTGGATTTTTTATTGCTTATGCTGTAAAACTTCCAATTATACCCCTACATACATGGTTACCGGATACCCACGGAGAAGCACATTATAGTACATGTATGCTTTTAGCCGGAATCTTATTAAAAATGGGAGCATATGGATTAGTTCGTATCAATATGGAATTATTACCCCACGCTCATTCTCTATTTTCTCCCGGGTTGATGATAATAGGGACAATTCAAATAATCTATGCAGCTTCAACATCTCCTGGTCAACATAATTTAAAAAAGAGAATTGCTTATTCTTCCGTATCTCATATGGGTTTCACAATTATAGGAATTAGTTCCATAACAGATGCGGGACTCAATGGGGCTATTTTACAAATGATCTCTCATGGATTTATTGGCGCTGCGCTTTTTTTCTTGGCAGGAACGAGTTATGATAGAATACGTCTTGTTTCTCTCGACAAAATGGGAGGAATAGCTATCCCAATGCCAAAAATATTTACATTATTTAGTAGTTTCTCAATGGCTTCTCTTGCATTGCCAGGAATGAGCGGTTTTTTTGCGGAATTGGTAGTATTTTTTGGAATAATAACTAGCCAAAAATATTTTTTCATGTCAAAAATACCCATTACATTTCTAACGGCAATTGGAATGATATTAACTCCTATCTATTCATTATCTATGTTACGTCAGATTTTCTATGGATACAAACAATTTCATGCCCCAAACTCTCATTTTTTTGATTCCGGACCGCGAGAACTTTTTGTTTCGATTTGTATACTTTTACCAATAATTGGTATTGGTATTTATCCAGATTTCGTTTTTTCCCTATCAGTTGACAAGGTAGAAATTATTTTATCTAATTATTTTTTTTTATAGATACTTTGTTTTTATCAAAAAAATAAAAGAATAATATAATAAGATATCTATCAAGTAAAAAAAACTTGATTGAATTAGATACGTTTGGAGTTTTTGTTTGAGAACCGTAAAAAACTTTATGGTTCTCAAACAAAAACTCTTACAAACTTTTGTTATATACGCTATCCCCCTGTCCCTGTATTCGATTTCTAAGGATCCTTCTTCAATTAGAAGTTAATGTGAATGAACCATAACTATGTAGTCCTATTCCTAATAGATTTATCCCGAAATAGCATATCCAAATTATAAGAAATCCCGTAGAAGCCACAATTGCAGAGTTTATGCCTTGCAAATTCTTATTTGTTCGAGTATGAAAATAAATCCCAAATATAGCCCAAGTAATAAATGCCCAAGTTTCCTTGGGATCCCAATTCCAATATGACCCCCACGCTTCATTAGCCCACACTGCTCCGGAAAGGATACCGATGGTTAAAAAGAGAAAACCTAGACTAATGATACGACAACCCAAAAAATCCAATTGATGAATGAATTGATACCTATGATAATTTCTAAACGAAATAAAAAAAGGATTTTGCACAACATTGCTTATTTCATTCATGTATTTTGTCTCGCCAGAATAAAATGGCCCCGTTAATAAATAATGAATTTTACCAAGAATCTCTAGGTTTTTTCGAAATGTAATTACTAGAAGGGCCATTGATAATAAAGATCCGCATAGAAGAGCTGCGTAGCTCAATACCATCATACTTACGTGCATCATTAACCACTGAGATTGGAGAGCGGGTACTAATTTTGTGGATTGATGAATTTCAGTTAAAAGACCTGAAGTTGCAAACCCTTGGGTAAAAATAGCACTTGGCGTGGTTATTGTACTTAAATGATTTTTATGGTTCCTAAAATAGGGAGCTAAATGAATCATGGAAAAACTCCACGAAAGGAACATTAATGATTCATATAAATCACTTAAGGGGAAATGACCTGAATAAATCCACCGAATCACTAAAAATCCTGTTATACACAAAAAAGAAGCTTTCATCCCTTTTTCTGACGAATCATATAGTCCAACAATTTCGTGGACTAATAAGGTCATCAAATAAATAGTAGTTACAATTGAAACAATCGAAAAAGAGACGTGAGTTAATATATGTTCTAAAGTCAAAAATATCATAAAAATCCTAAAAGTAAATATGGAATTCAAGAATTCAATTCATTATAGAATAGGATCTATTTTAGTTCTTTTTGAAGATGCCGCCACTCGGACTCGAACCGAGATGCTCTAGCACTGCTTCCTAAGAGCAGCGTGTCTACCAATTTCACCATAGCGGCGTGTTCGAAATCATAATAGCCCATCTATATTCAATATTCAATCGTTGAGATGGCGGGATTGAATTAGTATCCCTTAGCTTTAGAAAAAAAATGAATAAAGACTTACTATAATAAAATAATAAAAAAATAATAACTATTTGAACATATTCAATAAAAGAAAAAGAAAAAAGAATCTTTAGTTGTGAAATAGTGTAAGTTTTCATAATCCAATGCTTTTTTTATCTAGTTAAAAGGGAAGCTCTTCAAGAATTTACCCGTCTTAACTAGATCGTGACCCAATTCTCATTTTTTGAGAATTTTTTATCTATCTTTATGCGAGATATATTCTATATTAAAATGAAAAATTAAAACCTTCCTAAAACTAAAAAAAGAAGACTTTTTTCTTTTTTTGTATTATTTTCATTTGAAAAAGTGAATAGATGGGAAAGATTCTAATCCCTATCCCACAAAAACTTACAAAAAAAAAAAAAAACGAAAGAGAAAAACGTTATACCTTGAACTCAATTTTACTTAAGTATTAAGTAAAAATAATCATTTATTCTGGTTATTGCAATATTCGGTAAATAGATTATAGAATATATATATATTTTATGTATATAATTAATATAAAGAATATATACAGAATCCTGAGTAGCCATTTACCCCAATAAATAAAGAAAGATAATATGAATTGATGGGAATACTTCCTATTATTTTACTAATTTACTAAATGAAATTAGCAAATTGAACGATTCGTCTGCATTCAATTTAGAATAGTTCAATGCTTTACTACATTACTTTTTTTGATTAGTCGCACAAAAAAAAAAATTGAAAATTCCCGGAAAAAAGATATCTTGCAAAAGCAAATTCTTTTACTGTCGCCCAGCACCTTTTTGAATTTACAAATATTTTGACGAATACGTTTTTTTGGAACCATCATTAAAAATGAAAACAGAAAAAAAATAAAGAGGTTATTTACTATATTATAGTTAACTGGGTAAGACTTCTATTGATCAAAATAGAGATTTTTTACTGTATTAGATAAAATATCCGTACATACAAGATCAAAAGTAAAGAATCATTTTTCTTTGTTACTATTTAATATATCTTATTTTCTCTTCGCATTAAGATTTATTTTGACGATCTCCATTTCTTGCTGCTATAGATATAGCAATTTAATTGCTTATTCTTATTAATTTAATAATAAAAGGGATTTGATTGAGTATCTCCAGATAGTTTCGTCGTGTTATATTAAATTAATAAAAAATAGATCAAAAAATTTCATGAAACCTACCTGCTTGAAAAATAAAAAACGCTATTGTAAAAATTTCCATTTTCAAATTAGAACGAGTCAATGAGTTAGTTGTTATATTAATTGGTTGAGTGATACTTGACTTGATAATAAATAATATTTTTCATAATTTATTTGTTTTCTTTTTTTTTTTTCAGTTATATGCGATTTGATTTCTATTTAATTTATTTTAAATCGTCATTTTCTTTATTCAATTCTTTTTTGTTTTTTGCTTTTTTCCCAAGAGATAAGAACTGGTGAATCGGAAACAATTAAATAATAAAAAAAAAAAAAAAAAAAAATACAAAAAGTTTTCTTTTTTTATGGAACATACATATCAATATGCATGGATCATACCTTTTGTTCCACTCCCAGTTCCTATTGCTATAGGAGTGGGACTTCTCCTTTTTCCGACCGCGACAAAAAGCCTTCGCCGTATGTGGGTTTTTCCTAGTGTTTTATTACTCAGTATCATTATGATTTTTTCAGCGGATCTGGCTATTTATCAAATAAACGTAAGTATTGCTCATCAATATGTATGGTCCTGGACTATCCATAATGATTTTTCCTTAGAATTTGGCTATTTGATAGATCCGCTTACTTCCATTATGTTATTATTAATTACTACTGTTGGGATAATGGTTCTTATTTATAGTGACAATTATATGTCTCATGATCAAGGATATTTGAGATTTTTTGCTTATATGAGTTTGTCTAATGCTTCTATGTTGGGATTAGTAACTAGTTCTAATTTGATACAAATTTATTTTTTTTGGGAGTTGGTTGGAATGTGTTCCTTTCTATTAATAGGTTTTTGGTTTACACGACCTATTGCGGCAAGTGCTTGTCAAAAAGCCTTTGTAACTAATCGCGTAGGGGACTTTGGTTTATTATTAGGAATCTTGGGTTTTTATTTTATAACGGGTAGTTTTGACTTTCAAAATTTGTTCGAAATAACCAAAAATTTGATTGATAATGATGGGTTCAATTCTTTATTTCTTACTTTCTTTGCCTCCCTATTATTCGTTGGTGCAGTTGCTAAATCGGCACAATTTCCCCTTCATGTATGGTTACCTGATGCCATGGAAGGGCCTACTCCTATATCAGCTCTTATCCATGCTGCTACTATGGTAGCAGCAGGAATTTTTCTTGTAGCTCGACTTATTCCTCTTTTTACATCTATACCCTACGTAATGAATTTTATTTCTTTAATAGGTATGATAACATTACTATTAGGGGCTACTTTGGCTCTTGCTCAAAGAGACATTAAGAGAAGTTTAGCCTATTCTACAATATCTCAATTGGGTTATACTATGTTAGCTTTAGGTATGGGATCTTATCGAGTGGCTTTATTTCATTTGATCACCCATGCCTATTCGAAAGCATTATTATTTTTAGGTTCTGGATCCATTATTCATTCAATGGAAACCTGTATTGGATATTCGCCAGAAAAAAGCCAGAATATGGCTCTTATGGGGGGTTTAACAAAATATTTACCAATTACAAAAACTTCCTTTTTGTTAGGTACACTTTCTCTTTGTGGTATTCCACCTCTTGCTTGTTTTTGGTCCAAAGACGAGATTCTTTATGATAGCTGGGGATATTCGCCTCTTTTTGCGATAATAGCTTCTTTCACGGCGGGTTTAACTGCATTTTATATGTTTCGAATGTATTTACTGACTTTTGAGGGGCATTTAAACGTTTATTTTCAAAATTTTAACGGCAAAAAAAATAGCTCGTTCTACTCACTATCTATATGGGGTAAAGATGGATTGAAATTGATAAAAGCAAATTTGCTTTTATCAAAAATAAATAATATTGAAAGCGTTTCCCTTTTTTTGAAAAAAGGGTATCCAATTCATGGGAATGCAAGAAATGTGATGCGACCTCTTTTTACTATTACTCTTTTTTCCAATAAAAAAAATTCAATCTATCCCCAGGAATCGGACAATACAATGCTATTTCCACTTATTGTATTGGTTTTATTTACTTGTTTCATCGGATCCATAGGAATTCCTTTTGATCAAAAGGAAGTCTATTTTGATATATTATCAAAATGGTTAGCTCCGACGATAACTTTTTTACAGTCAAATTCAAACAATTCTATGGATTCGTATGAATTTGTCACAAATGCATTTTTTTCAGTAAGTATAGCCTTTTTTGGAATATTTATAGCGTCTCTTTTATATAGGCCTGTTTATTCATCTTTTCATAATTTTGGCTTAATGAATTTATTTATGAAAACGGGGCCTAAAAGACTCTTCTGGGACAAAAAAATCAATATTCTCTATAATTGGTCATATAATTGTGCTTATATTGAAGCTTTTTATAAAACTATCTTTATTAGTGGCATAAGAAGGTTAGCAGAACAAATGTCTTTTTTTGATAGAGGGGTAATTGATGGAATTACGAACGGGGTTGGTGTTATAAGTTTCTTTGTAGGAGAGGGGATAAAATATATGGGGGGCGGTCGAATTTCTTCTTATCTTTTCTTTTATTTATTTTATTTATCCATTTTTCTTTTTTTTAGTAATTTACTACTTACTATAGCTATAGCAAGGCTATAGCTATAGTGACGTTTTCTTTTACTTTATTTTTCGATGAGAACAGAAAGAAAAAGAATAAGCCTACTCCGCGGAGCAATGCCAACATAAGCCAAGTCCCAGCCCGAGTATGAAACATTGTCGCCAAAAGGAGGCAATATTTTGATTGACATCCTCTGATTCCGTAGAACAAGAGATAGCCATTCCTAATATAATTAGACAAATCTCAGTTTTACTAAAAGGTAATCTTTGTCTTCGTTGTCGTTGAGTTGATAAACTGGATGGATGGTTAAATGAAAGAACTTTATAGGAAAGCAAAGCAATTTCTTCCGGTTCCTCCTCCTCCTTCTTATCTTCCTTATCCTTAATAGTATTCTTAGGATTTTCAATAGTCCGAGCATTCTTGGCAGTCTTATCTGTCTTATCTTCTTCAGTAGGAGTCTTAATATTCTCGGCAGTCTTATCTGTCTTATCTTCGTCAGTAGTAGTCTTAGGATTTTCGATAGTCCGAGCATTCTCGGCAGTTTTATCTGTCTTATCTTCGTCAGTAGTAGTCTTAGTATTTTTTTCGATAGTCCTAGCATTCGCACCAGTCTCCGTCTCTTTCTCAGTCTCGTTCTCAGTCTCGTTCTCAGTCTCTTTCTCAGTATAAATGACTACGCGTCTTACTTCTGGTGAACAAATATCATAAGCCTGATTTTCCTCTTCTTCATTGTCTTTTGGCTCGTTTTCCAAATCCCCCCAATCCACGTTCAATTTGTATGACCATCGAGGAACCTTTTTTTCGATTTCAAAGTTTTCGATTGCAATTTCAAGGTTTTCAATTTCATCATTTTCGATTTCATCATTTTCGTTTAAATTCAAAGCCGTATTAGGCCTTGGTTCCCCTGCAAATTCACTTCGAATTTCTCGATCTTCATCTTCAAATGCACTTTGATATTCTTTATCTTCGTCTTCAAATGCACTTAATGCACTTTGATATTGATATTCTTTTTGTTGTTGATCTTCACTTTTTTTGTTTTCTTGATCTTCTTTCCTTTTGTCTTCTTGATCTTCAAATTCTCGGAAATCATTAGGAAGGATATCTTGAAGCTTAAGCTTATTCCACATGCTTGTTAGGGAATCTTCTATCGGGTTGTTTAAAGGATTGTTGATGCTTGAGTCCAAATCGAAATTTCTAATTGTTCCACGGTGGGGTCCGCTCAAAAAAGGATCATACACTTTTGGTAAGCAGTTTTGCTCAGTCCCATCATTGTACAATCTAGTCCTTTTTTCAAGTACATCATCAAGAGAACCCTTGTCTAGAGCTTCAATTCGCTTGATAAATTCGTTGCTTAGGCTCTTTCTTTTTTGTTCGTTGGTAGAAACCCAACGATTATATAGTTCTTCCGAGGATCTTGTTTCTGTCGTGTCTAAAAACCACCTTTTTTGTATTATCTCAAAAAAAGTTGACAAACTGGGTGGATATGTAAAAGAGATTCTTTGTTTTCCGTCACTTAGGCATGTAGCAAAAAAATATTGTGCCATTTCGTTTTCGTTTCTTACAGCATTTGCAGGTTGATTGGTTGTTATATATCGCAATGGACGATTCCATCGTTTATAATCGAAAAGAAGAGTCACAATAGGTTTTTCAAATTTCTCCTTTGTTTTTTCCTCTTCATCCACTTGGATCTCTTCGGAATCGGAAGTGGTTTCTATTTCTACATCTGTTTCTTCCTCACTTTCCCCCATTTCTTTTTTTTTTTTTGAGTTTTCCTTCAGTTTCTTAGTGAAAATAGGCGAGGGTATTCCGCCTAAATTGTAGGCACAGGTGATAAATAAGAGAATACTCAAAATTCGACCCATAGAAGTTCTCAAGTCTGCCACAAGGTACTTATTTGATCTAGCGTGCCTTCTACCTATACGCGGCATTGCTATGATAGAAGGATTTTGCCGTATCCAGAATACTACCCATCCAACCCATTTCATGAAAAAAATGTGACCAATTAACCAACCAAGAAAACTACTTGTTACAAATAAGATCTTGTTGTTGTATCGAAAGATATAAATGTTGACTAATCTAGCTAACGTTGGACTTGGTAAAAGGAAATGGTTGAATAATTGAAAAATGATATTATTAAGGAATACAAATTGAATGGTGAGATTAC